GTGATGTTTAATACTAATCGTTGACTATGTAGAACTAATCATAAGGATATTGGAGTCTTATATTTTATTTTCGCTATTTGGGCTGGTATGGTTGGTACAGCTTTCAGTATATTAATTCGAATGGAGTTAGCACGTCCTGGGGCATTTTTAGGGGATGATCATCTCTATAATGTGATTGTGACTGCTCATGCTTTCGTCATAATTTTTTTCTTGGTAATACCTATAATAGTAGGGGGTTTTGGAAACTTTTTAGTTCCTTTAATACTGTCTGCTCCTGATATGGCATTCCCTCGAATGAATAATATGAGATTTTGGCTTTTACCCATAGCAGTTTTGTTGCTTTTGAGGTCTGCTTTCGTCGAGAGAGGTGTTGGGACTGGATGAACAGTTTATCCTCCACTTTCTTCAAATGTTGCTCACAGAGGTGGTTCCGTTGATTATGGGATTTTCTCTCTTCACTTGGCAGGGGTTTCTTCTATTCTAGGGGCTATTAATTTTATCTCCACGACCGTAAACATACGACCGGAAATTATGGAGTTAAAGCGAGTTAGGTTATTTGTATGGTCAGTTGCTATTACTGCATTTTTATTGGTACTTGCTATACCAGTATTGGCAGGGGCCATTACGATATTATTAACAGATCGTAATTTTAATACATCATTCTTTGATCCGTCGGGTGGTGGGGATCCTATTCTTTTTGTGCACTTATTTTGGTTTTTTGGGCATCCGGAAGTGTATATTTTGATTCTTCCAGGATTCGGTATTATTTCTCATGTAATTATGGGGATGTGTGGTAAAAAACGTGTATTTGGCGTGATAGGTATAATTTACGCAATAGGGTCTATTGGGTTATTGGGTTTTGTGGTGTGAGGCCATCATATGTTTACGGTGGGTATAAATATCGATAGGCGGGCTTATTTTAGTGCGGCTACTATGATTATTGCAATTCCTACTGGAATTAAAGTTTTCAGTTGGATTGCTACAATTAGAGGGAGAAATGTACAACTAAGGCCAAGAATGTATTGGGCTTTAGGGTTTTTATTTCTTTTTACTTTAGGGGGTTTAACTGGAATTGTACTTTCTAGGGCATCCTTAGATGTAATTTTACATGATACATATTACGTTGTAGCACATTTTCACTATGTTTTGAGTATAGGGGCAGTGTTTGCTATATTTGCAGGGTTTCATTATTGGTATCCTTTAATGACAGGCTTAGGAATGCACCCTGTTTGAAGGAAGGGGCAGTTTTTCCTAATATTTTTAGGGGTTAATTTAACATTTTTTCCTCAGCATTTTTTAGGTTTAAGAGGTATGCCTCGGCGGTATTCTGATTACCCTGATGCATATTTTTTTTATAATATGATTTCTAGTTGAGGGTCTTTAGTGTCATTCGTAGCTTTAATTGGGTTTCTATTTATCATGTGGGAAAGTTTGCTAAGGCAGCGGAGATTATCTTATGTAGGAGGCGTAAGAACAACGTCAGAATGGCGTGGGCAGGTGTGGCCAGCAGGGTTCCATAACGCTGATGAAAGGTGTTTTGGGCGAAGAAACATAGTGAAGTAGTGAACCCATAAAGGGTAAGGGTTTGTGTTTAAGGTTCTGTTGACAAGGATAATGTTGATGGTATAATATATAGGTATAGGGCCCCTAAGGAGGAAGGGTGGAGAAGTAAAGGGGCAGGGGAAAGAGATTTTTTTTCTTTGTTGTTTTTGGTCTAAGGTGATGGCTTCAGAGACTCTACCTAGAACATTTAAGTACAATACTTTCCTCCTAAAGGAATTTTTCTTTTAGGTAGGGGAGAGAGAGGGGAGCAAGTCGTCTGAAGAAAGCATGAGGAGGGTGTTAGAATGTTTACATTAACGATATGAGATATTGAGGACAGTTAATGTTTCAAGATAGTGCTTCTTTGACTATAAAGAATTTAGTTCTTTATCACAATTTGGCTCTTTTGGTTTTAGTATTTATTATGAGAATAGTGGGATATTTTCTGGTTATCTTCGTATTTAATGGTAGTTTGATGCGTGGTTTGAGGTGTCGGAATAGGAGAAGTAATGAGTTACTGGAGAGTCTGTGGACTTTGTTTCCTGTAGTTTGACTATTATTTTTGGCTGGTCCTTCGCTAAAGATTTTATATTTAATGGAAATGTATAGGAGGGAATATGGAATAAGGTTGAAAGTAATTGGTCATCAGTGATATTGGAGGTATGATTATGTCTATAGGGCTGATAGTTTTATGAAGGGAAAAGACGGGGAGTTGGAGTTCGACTCCTATATAGTGCCAACGTCTGATTTAGGTGGGAGTAATGAGGTATATCGCTTATTGGAGGTAGATAGTCGGTTTGTTTTACCTAGGGGAGAGAATATTCGTGTTCTAGTAGGGTCAGAAGATGTAATACATTGTTGGACTTTACCATCGTTGGGTTTAAAGGTGGATGCTGTGCCTGGGCGTCTAAATATATTAACTTTAAAAAGGAATCATGTTGGCGTAGTTTATGGGCAGTGCTCTGAAATTTGTGGGGCTAATCATTCTTTCATACCTATCGTAGGAGAGTTTATTTCTCCTAAGATGTTTGACTGGTGGTGATTGTGCCAGATAAGGTAAGTTTAAATACTGAGGGTTAGCATAAGTTAAATGCATCTTATTTACACTAAGAATATAAAAATTTTTTACTCTCATTTGGCTTAGTAGTTTAAGTGAATAGAGGTCTTGTAAGTCTAAGGTATAGCTGTATGTTATTTAAGCCTTAGGGTTATTTATTATAGGGTAGATGATGGTGACCGGCTGCGGAGAGGAGTAGTTGAAAAGGTGGCTAATAAGAGACGGCTGTGGAGGTGTATAGTTGTAACCTATATTACGGGAATATTCTCTCTCTTAATTAAATGGTAATGGGGGTTGTTTTATGTTTATTGTTTTTTGGGACTTCTGTGTTTATGGTAATTCGGCAGAAACGCTATTTCTTAATAGTCCTACTTTCAGTAGAGATTATAGTATTATCTTTGTTTTTGGGGTTAATAAGATATAGGGCCAGGGTTGAGTCTTTAAGGGGGATTATAATAAGAGTTTTTTTTATTACTTTTAGTGTTTGTGAGGCTAGAATCGGTTTAGGGGTGTTGGTATCAGTTGTTCGCTTTTTAGGGGGAGATTATAGGGGGGCAGGGTTAAGATTAAAATTTTAGGGCTTAATATGTTCGCATGGCGGGGCGAAAGGGTATAAATTATAGTTAAGTGATGGCGCAGTTCTCTCCTATTTATTGGGTGGTAGTTTGTTTAGGTGTATGATTTATTTTCATAGTAGTAGTAAGGATTATTTGGTGAAGGGGAAAGCGGCCTTATAGTTTTTAAAGTAGTGGAGGTTTTGTTGGTTTGTGGGGCGTTGGTTGGCTTGAGGGTCTTAAATCAAATTACTTTTAGGGTAAGAGTTGTTGGAGGTTGTATGTTCTTGTGGTTTATAAGAATAGTTAGGTTAAATAAGAATCTCTTACATATCACCTTTTGTAGGAGATGAATAATGGAGGATTTAATTACATCAATCATAGTTTTAATAGTAGTAATAGTAATTTGTTTGAGGTTGGTTTGTAGGGATAAGGATTTAAAGTTAGCAGGCTGGGAAGATAGTTTTAGTTTGTGTCTCATGTTAATTCTTTTTATTTGTGTGAGGGTGTTTAGTGTCTCAGGCCTGGTGAGGTTTTATATTTTCTTCGAGGGGTCTTTAATTCCTACGTTGTTGTTGGTATTAGGGTGAGGCTATCAGCCAGAGCGGCTACAGGCTAGGTTTTACATAATAATATATACCGTTTGTGCGTCGATACCCCTTTTAATAGTGATCTGTTGAATTTGACTGAGCAGAGGGACAGATAGAATGATGTGTTTAAGGTATAGGTTTAATGGGGGGATGGGAGAAGTGGTTTGGTTTATATTAATCTTAGGGTTTTTAGTGAAGCTTCCTGTTTTTTTAGTTCATTCTTGGCTCCCTAAGGCTCATGTGGAGGCTCCTGTAAGAGGTTCTATAGTCTTAGCTGGCATTCTTCTAAAGTTAGGGGGGTACGGGATTTGTCGGGCTTTTTGGTGTCTTAGGTTTATGAAGTTTTTCATAAGGGAGATCGTGATGAGGTTTAGGTTTTTGGGAGGAGCTCTTTGTAGTATAATTTGCATGGTTCAAACGGATTTGAAGGCTTTAATCGCGTATTCTTCTATTGGCCATATAGCAATGGCTTTAGCAGGATTATTGAGGTTTTATAGGTTAGGTTGAGGGGGAGGGATTTGTATGATGTTTGCACATGGGTTGTGTTCACCTATGATATTTTCCCTTGCTAACTATAGGTATGGAGTGAGCGGATCTCGAAGAATAAGTTTATGTAAGGGGCTCTTGAAGGTTTTTCCTAGTATTTCTCTAGGTTGGTGTATTTTTTGTATCTTAAATTTAGGGTTCCCTCCTTCTTTGAATTTCGTGAGGGAGTGTTTTTTGGTATGTAGAATTTTATTACACTCTATATATTTTTTCGTGCCAGTGGGGGTATTGTGCTTCATCACAGGAGGGTATTGCTTATACCTGTATACTAATTTAAATCATGGGAATACTACTGTTAGATTAAACGGATTAAGAATTTTAAGTGGTCGGTTTATGATGAGAAGCCTAGTAAGAGGCGTAGTTTTACTTTTTGGAGTTGGTTTTAGGGATTATATTTTTGTTTAGTCTGGCTTAGTTTATTAGAAAATATTACGTTGTGGGTGTAAAGAGAGGCGGTGCTTAGTTAGAATTTTTTGTGGTGTACTGAACACGTCAACTTTTCGCGTTGAAGATGAATAGCCATTCCAGGACTTTAGTGGTAATTGTTTGTTTTGAAAACAAACTAAGAATGTTCGATTCATTTAAAAGTTTAGGATGAGTTTTGTGTACGGAGGGACAGTTTATATTATGGTGGTCGTAGTCTTGAGGGTAGTACTAACTATATTGAGTTTAGTAATTAGGAAGAAGGTTCAGTTAAACCGGGAGAAGTTAAGGGCGTTCGAGTGTGGTTTTGATCCTTTGAGGAGGTCTCGGTTGACTTTCTCATTGCGGTTTTTCCTCTTGGCGGTAGTTTTTTTGATCTTTGACGTAGAATTAATTTTGATTGCACCTTATGTATATAGGGTATATAGTAGGGTGAGTGTCTCTTTCGTAGGGTTAGGGGTTCTGTTTATGTTAGTTCTTTTATTAGGGTTAATGCACGAGTTGAATGAGGGGTCTTTGGAGTGGGCGAAGAGGTAGGTACTATGCCAGAATAAATGGGTTACTTTGATGGAGTAAAATATAAGGTTATGCCCTTTAGTGCTTTGGTTTGGAGGAGTAGTTTAGGAAGAATATGATTTTGTCAAGATTAAGGTGTTAAGTGTAACCTCTTCTTTACATCTCTAGTAGCTAAATATAAGCGTCAGGCTTTTAACTTGAAGATACAACATTTGTTTAGAGTAGAATCAAGGTGGCAGAATTAAATGCGTCAGACTTAAAATTTGGAGATAAATGGATTTTTTCTTGATAATGTTGAGAAGTTTAGTTTCTTGTTTTATTACAATGGTTTTAGGTTTACTAGGTGTAGCTTTTTTTATTGTTACGGAGCGAAAGGGTTTGGGGATGTTACAATTGCGAAAGGGTCCTAATAAGGTTAGCTTTAAGGCTTTGGGGCAACCTATCTCGGATGGGGTTAAGCTGCTTTCTAAAAGGTGAGCTGTTCCGGCTTCTGCTAATAAAATTTTGTTTATTGGTGCCCCTGGTTTATGTTTTATTTTTGCGTATGTTTTATGGTTGATTTTTCCTAGGTTAAATTCTAGGGTTTTTTTCGAGTACAGTTTGCTTTTTTTTGTTTGTGTCTCTTGTATTAACGTTTATGGTGTTTTGGTAGTAGGGTGGAGATGTAATTCTCAGTATGGTTTATTGGGGGCAATGCGTGCCGTAGCTCAGAGAATTTCTTATGAGGTAAGTATGAGTACTTTATTATTTTGCCCGCTAATTTTTATAGGAAGGTTTAGGTTAGGCATATTGCGAGAGAGGGGTTTTAGTTACAGCTTAATTATATTAGAAGTTACTTTAATATGGCTGATTAGGGTGCTTGCTGAGACTAACCGTGCTCCTTTTGATTTCGTAGAAGGGGAGTCTGAATTAGTGTCAGGTTATAATGTTGAGTTTGGGGGAGCTGGGTTCGCTCTTATTGCTTTAGCTGAATATTCCAATATTGTGTTTATAAGGCTTTTAAGAAGAGTTATTTTTTTTAGAGGTGTACTGGATGTGTATGTTGTCGGGGACTTGGTTTTAGCTATGTTAGTATTTTTGATTTCTTTTTCTATTATCTGAGTGCGAGGTTCTTTTCCTCGATTTCGGTATGATAAACTAATAATAGTATGTTGGGGTGTTTTTCTACCTTTGTCACTTGTTTCTCTAGTTGTTTGTATGAGGGTGGGTCTGTAGAATTAAATTAGCAGAAAATAATGTATCTGACTTAGGATCAGAAGGTGTAGTATATTACATTTAATAAAGTATAAAGGGAAGATAGTGTTTTGTCCTAGTAAATTTTAGCTTAAGTATAGAGCATCTGATTGTTAATCAGAGGGTATAGATAAATATATAAATTTAGAATGAGGTTGAAATTTTGTGTTACTTATAAAGCTTCCATATCTTTGTTCTTATTAAGAATGATAATTATATTTATGGGTAGCTATTTCGTGTATAATTGTAGGGAGTTAATTTTGGATCTTGAATTGTGTTGTTTTAGGAACTTTTTGGTTAGGGTTTTATTATATTTTGACTGAGCTAGAATTCTGTTTTCTTTTGTAGTGATTTTAATTTCTAGGTGTGTAATAATATTTAGATTTTTCTATATAAGGGAGGAAGTTTATTTAAATCGGTTTGTATGGTTGGTAATATTATTCGTTCTTTCTATAAATTTGTTAATTTTTATGCCTAATTTATTAAGCTTAATGGTAGGGTGGGATGGTTTAGGTATTGTATCGTTTTTACTAGTAATTTATTACCAGAATAAGGAATCTCTGGGGGCCGGAATAATTACCGTTTTAATGAATCGTATTGGGGATGTTTTGTTCATTATAAGAATTGGTTTGTTGAGGGTTGAGGGTAGTTGGAACTTCAGCGATTTAGCTGAAGTTAGGGTTCCTGTGTTTTTAATTGGGTTCATCATTTTGGGTAGAATGACTAAAAGGGCACAAATTCCTTTTTCGGCATGGCTGCCAGCCGCTATAGCTGCTCCTACACCTGTTTCCGCTTTAGTGCATTCCTCTACCTTAGTAACAGCAGGCGTATATGTGTTGATTCGATTTTCTAGGAGGATTAGTCAAGGCTGGTGTTTTTTTTTACTTTCAGTTTCTTGTATGACCTTACTTTTAGCCGGGCTGAGCGCGAGATTTGAGTATGATTTAAAGAAGGTTATTGCCTTATCAACTTTAAGTCAGCTTGGGGTTATGATACTAATTTTATCAGTTCAGTCTAGAAGGGTTTGTGTTTTTCATTTGACCACTCATGCTTTGTTCAAAGCACTGATGTTTTTGTGCGCCGGGGCTGTTATTCATTTTTCGGGGGGGATCCAGGATTCCCGTTTTTTTAGTGGGTTGTGGTTTAAGCTTCCTGTGGTAAATTCGTGATTAGTCGTGTCTTGTTTATCTTTAATGGGGATTCCGTTTATAGCAGGTTTTTACTCTAAAGACTTAGTACTAGAAAAATGCATGATGAGGGGTTTTAGTTTATTTGGGTTGTTTATAATTCTTTTTCCTACAATACTTACTGCGTTTTATGCTTGTCGTTTTCTCTGATCAATAATAATAGAAGAAGGAAGAAGCTCATTTAGTTCTTTCTACAGAAGATGAAGGTTAAATATATCGATGAGGATTTTAGGGTTAGGTGCTATTATTAGAGGGTGAGGAATGGAGATGTTAGTAGGAAAGTTTAGGGAGTTTATTTTCCTTAGGGGGTCTTTAAAAATAAGAACTTTAATTTCTGTGTTTACTGGGGTAGCAATAAGAGTTGGAGTCTTTGTAATAAAAAAAACAGTAATACGTTTTTACGGGTATAGAAAGTTGTCCTCAATGTTCTTGGAGCATATGGGGAGAAAGATATGATTCTTACCATATACTAGAGGTTACATACCTGCTAAACTAGGGTTGCGGGGTTGTAGTAGCAGACTTTTGACGTTAGATTTAGGGTGGGTGGAGTCTTTTGGAGGAGGAAAAATGTTAAGTGGAGTGAGGAGGTTTGGTATAAGAGCTAATTATTTCATGCAAAGTCGGTTTATAGGGTTTTATTTACTATGCGGGATCTTAATAGTGAGTAGATTTTTTGTATTTATTTAATGGTCGAGGTGTGTGTTAGAGTATTAAGTTTGTTTATTGTTCTGGGAGCTATAAGTAGTAGGCATCCTTTAGTTTTGGGTGGGATATTGCTTTTGCTTTCTCTTTTTTCTGTGTTATATATAGTAATAAAGATTAGCTCTTTAGTTGGGTTATTTCTTTTTTTGGTTTTCATTGGGGGTTTATTGGTTCTATTTAGGTACGTTGTGTCTTTGTCTTCTAACCCTTTCATTTCGGGGAAAGTGAGTGAGTTAACACATCTCTTATTTGGGATAGTATTGTTAGGGGTTTTGGGCTTTTCCATGTTAAGTCTATGCTTATATTCTGTAGGAGTTGGGGGAGTAGTTAGAGTTTTAGTAGGAGCTTTTCAATGATTAAAATTGGTTGTAGTAAGAAAATTATGGTTGAAGATAATTATTTTCCTTAGGTTATTGCTTTTTTTATCAATGGTGGCAGTAGTAAATGTTTGTTCATCTTTTAAAGGAGCGCTGATTAAGTCTTTAAGCCCTTTAAGTACTATAGATAGTTAAGGTAGATAGCATAAGATAATGTAGATGATTTCGGCTCATCAGATGAAAAATTTTCTCTACCTTAGGTGGTTTATTCATTCCGTCATTCTAATGCAATAATAAAAGGTGTATCTTCTATTGTGTATGATCTTCCTGCACCCGTAAATATTTCTGCTATATGGAATTTTGGGTCTTTGTTAGGAGCATGCTTATTATTTCAAATTGTAAGAGGTTTTTTTTTAGTTATGCACTATACCCCTAGAGTGGAGTTGGCATTTTACTCAGTGGGGCATATTATTCGAGATGTTAATAGGGGGTGGGTGATTCGTAATTGCCATGTTAATGGGGCGTCATTATTTTTTAGTTGTATATATATTCATATTGGTCGTGGGCTATACTATCAGTCGTTTACGTTTAAACATACCTGATGAGTTGGCACTACTATTTTTTTACTAAGGATAATGGCTGCTTTTTTAGGTTATGTTCTTCCTTGAGGGCAAATGTCGTTTTGAGGGGCGACTGTTATTACTAGACTGCTTAGAGCTGTTCCGTATTTTGGGCCTGACATCGTAGCTTGAATTTGAGGAGGGTTTGCGGTAAGGGATGCAACGCTGAAGCGGTTTTTTGTGCTTCATTATTTAATTCCTTTTGTTGTTAGGGGCCTGGCGGTGGTTCATCTAATTTTTCTTCATCAGACAGGGTCGAATAATCCTTTGGGGGTAATAAGTCACGCAGACAAAGTTCCTTTTCATAATTATTTTACTATTAAAGATCTGATTGGTGTATTCATTGTCTGAGGAGTTATTTTTTTTCTGTCCGTTTTATTTCCTATATGATTAATAGACCCAGAGAATTTTAATCCTGCTGACCCTATAAATACCCCTCTGCATATCCAGCCGGAGTGGTATTTCTTGTTTGCCTACACAATTTTACGTAGTATTGATAGGAAATTTGGGGGGGTTGTTGCTTTAGGGGCGTCTGTTCTTGTTTTATACGTCTTGCCTTTCTACCCTAAAAATTGTTTTCGGGGTAATGGGTTTTATCCTATGTCACAGTATTTCTTTTGATATTTTGTAGGTGTGTTTATGGTTTTGACTTTTTTAGGGGCTTGTCCTGCCGACTGGCCATACCACAGGATAAGAATTGTGGCAAGAATTTCTTATTTCAGGTTTTATATTTTTAATCCTCTAATAATAGAAGTATGAGATTGGTTATTAAGGGTGTCAGAAAAGGTAAATAATTAAAGTTGGGTTAGAATTGTAAGTTAAGATAAACTATAAGACTTCAAATCTTAAAATAAGATTAAATTCTTTAATTCTGATTTAGTAATTTATTAAGTTATATTTTATTATTATAAAAAAATTATTTTATGAGTAGTATATGCGATAGAAATGGAATTAAAACAACNTTCCTGAAAACTTTAGATCTATCTACCTTAGAATTTTGATGTTGAAAATCCAAGGATAAGAGGTAGATAGAGGTGAAATGTTAATCGATAAAGTTGATAGCTGGTTAGTGGAGAAATATATATTCGTATAAGTTTTTTATTGCTTATTTTTAAATGAGGTTGAGGGTAAGTTTAAGAAATTAAAGATTTTTGAGGTTTAGCTCAATTAGAAAAATTAGTTATATGTAGTTAGTTAAAAAGTAAGAATTAAATTTTCTAGCTTTTATATATTTTTATAAATTATTACTAAACATATATTTTAATGAATATCCACTTGTAGGACTCAACGGATGTCCTTAAATTAGTATAAAATTAGTATTAGAGAAGAAAATTTGTATTATAATAGTATTTATAAAATAAAAATTTGTTGAGGTGATATATAGATAAGGAACTCGGCAAAACTACTTTTCGCTTGTTTAACAAAAACATCGCCCCTTGGTTTTATATAAGGGGTTGGGCCTGCCCGGTGAAAATTTTAAACGGCCGCAGTTAGAAGCTGTGCTAAGGTAGCGTAATAAATTGTCTTTTAATTGAAGAAAGGAATGAAAGGTTTGACGTAATGGTAACTGTCTCATCTATAAGTTAAGAAGTTTTCGTTTAAGTGAAAAGTCTTAAATGAAATTAGAAGACGAGAAGACCCTGTCGAGCTTATATATCTTTATTAGGAGGTAGTAAAGTAAAGTTTAGTTGGGGCAACTAGGAAGCAGAAAAGACTTCCTATAAAAGTATGAAGATCCAATAATATTGAAAATAGAAGAAGCTACCGCAGGGATAACAGCGTTATTTCTTTTGAGAGATCTAATTGAAGAAGAAGATTGCGACCTCGATGTTGGATTAGAATTTCTTATTGGCGTAGAGGCTGATTAAGTAGGACTGTTCGTCCTTTAAAATTCTACATGATCTGAGTTCAGACCGGTGTGAACTAGGTCGGTTTCTATCTCTAGTTTTAAGTTATCTTTGTACGAAAGGACCAGGTTTCTTAGTTTTTAATTAAGTTAAAATAAAAGTTATTAGATTTATGATAAGGGATTTGTTTTCTACTTTTGATTTTGGTTTTGGGGTTAGGAATATAGGGTTTAGGATTCTTTTATGGTTGGCAGTAGTTAGTTTTTTGATTTTCACTATAAATTCTGCCGTATTCTTTTATAGGGGGTCTCGATTGGGAGGTTTTAAAAGAATGATTGGTTCTTTTGTAGTTGATTCTTTGCAGATTTATCAAATTAGAAGGTATGGAGGAGGGAGGATTTTCTTTATGGGGGTTATAGTAATCCTATGGTTTTTCAATATTATTGGTATGGGTCCTTATGTTTTTCTTATTTCATCTCATTTTGCGTTTGCATTTAGTTTTTCTGTTGTAGTTTGAGTTAGAATAATTATTTTTAGGATAAGGTCTAGTATCCATTCTTTAATAAGGTCTTTCGTATTTTCAGGCCTTCCGTCTGGAGCTGCGATGGGTTTGGTGTGAATTGAAGTCGTAAGTAATGTAGTTCGAGCGCTAACTTTAGGGTTACGACTGTGTTTAAATTTGGTTAGTGGGCAGGTTTTTGCAGGGTTGTTAGGGGGTTTTGGAAGAATTATTTGTACTTCTAGAGTAGGGTTATCTAGTTTGCTATGTTCTCTTGTTTTAATAGGATTAATAATGATAGAATTTTTTATTGGTTCGTTACAAGCAATTTTATTTATTTATCTAATTACTATGTATGTTGAGGAGTTGAGTCATAGTTAAATAGTAATAGAGAGTAAACTAAGCGAAGTTATTAGGTTCATACCCTAGCTATGGATATATTCCCTCTTTAAAAATTTATTTGGCTCTAGTAAGAAGCTAGCGATTCCTATAATTAACACATAATATTATAAGAGCTGTGAGAGTTTGGGGTTGTTTTGTTTTAAAGTTTAATATTTTGAAAACTTTTCATATCTAAGTACTATAAAGTAATTTAAAAAGTAAATTTAATTTCTCAACTTTAGTGAGGCGGTTTAAACAATTGTAGTAATACAGATTTAATAAAGGGAAGAGGAGAAGGAAATAAAGTGCCAGCACCTGCGGTTAAACTTTTTCTTTAAGTTAGTTTATTTGTAAAGAGAGTAATGGTAAAATTAAAGGTATTATTACTTATTATTTCGGTGTAATGAGAAGAAGTATCTAATTTTTGTCCTTTGAAACCTTATTCTTACAAGTCTGTTAGATAGACCAGGATTAGAGACCCTGTTATTTATGATATAAAAAAAATTACGGGGACTATGAGCCTGGATTGCTTAAAACTCAAAGAGCTTGGCGGTGCTTCATCTCTTATTAGGGGAATCTGGCGGTTAAACCGATAATCCTCGTAACATCTTACCCTTAATTTTCCTTACATACCGCCGTTGTCAGCTAGCCTTAAAGAGAGTAGTAGCACGCGTAAATAAATCTGATTGTAGGTTTAATAAATTCAGGTAGACGTGTAGGTGTGATATAAGGGTCTTTGCTGGATTACAATTGTAAAACAATACGAATGCTTGGGTGAAATCTTAGGTTGAAGGTGTACTTAAAAGTAAAATATTATAATTGAGGATATTTGAATTGTGTAACTGAAGCGTGTACAAATTGCCCGGCACCCCCGTATGATAATAAATTGGGGTAAGTCGTAACATAGTAACGCTACCATAAGGTGGTGTTTAATAATGAATCGTACTGGGTATCATCTAGTAGATATAAGTCCTTGACCTTTAACCGCTAGGTGCGGCGGGTTAAGGATGGCCGGATCTTTAATCAGTTGAATACACGGTGGTAGGTATTCAATGTGGATGTTTTTAGTGTCATTTAGTTTGTTAGGTTTAACTATAGTAGCGTGATGAGGAGATGTAGTTAAGGAAGGTACATTTTTGGGGTGCCATACCTCGCTTGTTGTGCGGGGGTTACGGTTAGGAATAGCCCTGTTCATTTTATCAGAAGTTTTTTTTTTTGTTTCTTTTTTTTGATCTTTCTTTCACTTTAGGTTGGGGTCTTTGGCTGAAGGTGGGTGCTGACCTCCAGTAGGGGTTTTGCCTATTAATGCTTTTGGAGTGCCATTGTTAAATACCGCCGTGTTGCTGTCCTCAGGGGTGAGTGTGACGTGAAGTCATTATGCAATTCGGTTTTTTAAAAAGCGTAGTGCTTTGTGAGGATTAGTAGTCACAGTAATTCTTGGTGGGTATTTTTCAGTACTCCAGTTGGAAGAGTATATAACCGCATCTTTTTCTATTTCGGATGGGGTTTACGGTTCTGTGTTCTTCGTAATAACTGGGTTTCATGGGTTACATGTTTTAATTGGAACCTTATTCTTATTAGTTGGGTTAGTTCGAACTTATTTAAATCATTTTGTAGAGGCTCATAATCATTTTGGGTTGGAGGCGGCTATTTGGTATTGACATTTTGTTGATGTAGTTTGGATCTTTCTGTTTATTTTTGTTTATTGGTGAGGTTCTTAGTTTGGAGAAAAGTAGGTCACAGAAGAGCTTCTAACTTTGTCTGGGGGCAGTTCGATTCTGTCTTTTTCTTTATGGTTGCGATAATGGTGGTTAAGCCTTCCTTTATAATTTTCGTTGGGATGGTGTTAGGGGGTATTATTATGGCTGTCACGAGTTCTGGTGTTTTAGGGGTTTGGGTAGGCCTGGAGCTTAATTTTTTCGGTTTTATTCCTTTATTGCTTGGGAAAAACATGTTAGAAGGGGAGTGTTGCTTAAAATATTTTGTCATTCAAGTTCTGGGGTCTGGAGTTTTCTTCCTTGGTGTTTTAATAGTAATCAGAAAGATAATAGTTAGACTCGCTTTAAGGTTTTGGGGGGGAATTTTTCTAGTGTGTAGGGGGTTGTTCTTGAAATTAGGGTTGTTCCCCTTTCATTTTTGGTTTCCAAGAGTAGTTAGCTTTTCCTCTTGGTCTAATCTATTTTTATTGAGGACATTCCAAAAGTTAGCTCCATTCTGAGTCATTAGGGGGCTAAGAATGGGGGTAGAATTTGTTGGTTTTATGGGTATGTTAATTTGTGTCACCTCATTAGTTGGGGCTATTGGAGGTTTAGGGCAGATTTATTTCCGTCCCCTCTTTGCTTACTCATCTTTAGTTCATAGTGGTTGAATAGGGTTGTTGTGTTTAAGGGGGTCCATAAGGTTTTTATTATATATGCTGCTGTATAGTGTAATTTTGGGCGGTTTTGTTTTTTCTTTATGATTGAGTCAGTTATCCTACGTAGGAGGTCTAAATAGAAAGAATAGAAGGGAGAATAGTGTTGTGTTCTGAGTTAGGGCATTTTTCTTATCTTTAGCTGGTTTACCTCCTTTATTAGGGTCGGTTCTAAAGTTGTATGGTGTTTTAGTCTTGAATAATAGTTTTTTATTGGTATTAAGAGTTTTAATTCTTAGATCAGTAGTTAGACTGTTCTATTATCTTAATATGTTTTTCAGTTTGTCAGTTAGGGGGGTGGAAAAATTGGATTGGGGAATGGGTCGTAGTAGAGAAGTGAGGTTTTTTAACCCTCGGAATTTTTTCGTTTTATTAAATATAGTGAGAGGTATTTTGTGTTTACTGTTTTTGGGTTTACTTACTTAAAGGTTGTAAGGGAAGTAGAAAGGTGTATGGCACGAGAGATTTTGGATTTCTAGGAGATATTTCAAATTATCTTCTACTAGTTAGGTAACTTTAATAGCTTATAAAGAGCGTGGTGTTGAAGCCATCAAGGAAGGGATTCCCTTTAAGGTGAGGGCTTTGTCTATAAGCTAATAGTCTATATAAGACATTGATTTGCAAAATTAAAGAAGAGAGTCCGTCTCTTAGTTTTGGAGTGAAGGTATAGTTTGGTTCAGGAGGTAGTTAAACATTATAACAGGGGCTTTGGGAGCATCAGTTCTTCGTCTTGAAGTGTCCTGAGTTAGGTAGGGTGTTAGTAGTTTATTAGAATAATTGCCTTCCAAGCAATAGGTTTAAGTTTTACTTAATTAACATATTAAATTTAGAGGTAAGTAAAATATTTTAATAAAAAAGTTAGGCTTGCACCTTAAAATTAGAGAATGTCTCTTTTTACTAAGTTCTTATTTTAGGTGTTTACTGAATGCCGTAAAGGTTTAACTTAAAGGGCTT